CGGAATGGTATACAAAGTCAACAGATTTTAACCCAAAATCAAAGAGGATTTATGGCTACAAAAACCGTTGAGAGTAGTTCTAGATCTGTGCCAAAACAAACTGGTATAGGGAGTTTATTGAAACCATTGAATTCAGAATATGGAAAAGTAGCTCCAGGGTGGGGGACTACACCACTTATGGGAGTTGCAATGGCTCTATTTGCAATATTTCTATCTATTATCTTAGAAATTTATAATTCATCTGTTTTACTGGATGGAATCTTAATTAATTAGTTCATAAAAACTAGGACTTGGATTTATAGACCATTCTGGTAGTTCGATCGTGAAATTTATTTGTTTTGATATTTCATTTCCGGAATATGAGCGTGTGACTTGTTATAATTGATCCTATTGATAATACAGAGAATGGACCTGTCATCTCTATCAAGATGATTCTACCTCGTCAGATATTTATTCTAGTCTCTGAAACACGGACTATATAGAATAGATCAAAAAAAGAAAGATTTGAACTATGATTCATACCTATTATTCAGACCTCGCAACCAGATTAAAAAGATGTAAATAGGTCTTTTATAAATGAAAAATCAAACAATTTTTTTCCTTCATACTTCTTTTGACCGAAAGAAACCTCTTTCTCTAGATTTTTTTGAATTATTACTATTACATTCATTAATAAAGAAGTGATGATCCAATGGTTTTTACTCAGAAAACCTTTGAGTTTAGCTTTGGCTTTCTTAAATCATCGTGGTTCTAGTATGAATCTGAGGTTTCATTTGATTCATAGGGTCTCAACAAGAGAATTCCTATAAAAAAGAAAATAGGGAAGAGAAAATTCAAGAGGCCTGTCACGATTAACATAAAGAAATATGGATGAGCCAACTTGAAATTGTATTTCTTGTCATTATCATCACAAAGAAGAGATTCCGGATTCTTCTTACTTCGTATATTTGGGTCAAATCGAGTCAAGCGGCTAAGCCACAAGAAGTTTAAAACTCTCTATATCCGTTGAAACCAGTATTTGTGTGTTTTGGCTTGAGCCGTACGAGATGAAATTCTCATATACGGCTCTCAGAGGGGGAGTCTTTCTTCGGTTACCTATCTCAATAAAGTATATGATTGGTTCGAGGAACGTCTCGAGATTCAAGCGATTGCAGATGATATAACTAGTAAATATGTTCCTCCTCATGTCAACATATTTTATTGTTTAGGGGGTATTACGCTTACTTGTTTTTTAGTACAAGTAGCTACGGGTTTTGCTATGACCTTTTACTATCGTCCAACTGTTACAGAGGCTTTTTCCTCTGTTCAATACATAATGACTGAGGTAAACTTTGGTTGGTTAATTCGATCAGTTCATCGATGGTCAGCAAGTATGATGGTTCTAATGATGATCTTGCACGTATTTCGTGTGTATCTTACGGGTGGATTTAAAAAACCCCGCGAATTAACTTGGGTTACAGGGGTGATTCTGGCTGTATTGACCGCATCTTTTGGCGTAACTGGTTATTCCTTACCTCGGGACCAAATTGGCTATTGGGCAGTAAAAATTGTAACAGGCGTGCCTGAAGCTATTCCTATAATTGGATCGCCTTTGGTAGAATTATTACGTGGAAGTGCTAGTGTGGGCCAATCCACTTTAACTCGTTTTTATAGTTTACATACTTTTGTATTGCCTCTTCTTACTTCCATATTTATGTTAATGCACTTTCCAATGATACGTAAGCAAGGTATTTCGGGTCCTTTATAGAGAAGGCAGATCATAGATATTTGTAATTTATCATATCGGGGAGGAACAAGAGTCTTTCATTGCTAAAAATATGGATTATTGAAAAATCAGGCATGTTATTTGGATACTTCTATTCAACTATTAAGTATTTTTTCTTTGATACGAATCGAATAGTTGAAGTAGATTTTCCTAAACTAAGAGAGGATGGATTATGGGAGTGTGTGACTTGAACTATTGATTGGTCCATGCAGATCTATTATTTTATCCGCCACGTTGGAATTAAAAGACCAATGTGTCTCCGCATCCAACCATTACGTCAGTCCCTTTATTTAGCATAGGATAGGCCGGTTCGCTTGAGGAGAATATTTTCTATGATCATACCATACCCGAATCATGTTATGCATGAAAAGGCTCCGTAAAATCCCTAGAATAAGTGATGTGGAATGATCCAATGTTCTATTTATTCCATTTTGTTTGATTCGTCTTTATTTTTTTTTTTTTAGTAATTTTCTTCTAAATAATTGATAGTAATCTTATGAAGTTTTTTAGAGTATGTAGATAGTATGTAGATGCACTCATTTCCTCTGCATCGACCCTTATTTAGGATACTATCGGAGTTAAATAAGGGATCTAAGGAAGAACAGGGGCTAGACTTTATTAGTAACAAGTAAAAACTTTGTATTTTTGTATGGAAGAAAATAGAGATGTTGTGGGGATAAATACCAACCAAAAGACATGAGACAATCCAAAAAGCCCTTGATCATGATCGAATTT